CGAGTAGGACCAAATAATTCAATGGGGGTTGTTGCTGAACCATACCACATAGTTCCAGCAACAACAAAAGCTGCGAAAAAGACAGCAGCAATACTACTGGAAAGGACTGTTTCAATATTTCCCATACGTAATCCTTTGTATAGACGTTGGGGCGGACGGACACTAAGATGGAACAGGCCCGCTAATATACCCAATGTACCTGCTGCAATATGATGAGAGGCTATTCCTCCCGGAACAAAAGGATCAAACCCTTCCACACCCCACGCTGGATTAACAGATTGTACCCTTCCGGTTAATCCATAAGGATCAGACACCCATATTCCAGGACCATATAATCCTGTTACATGAAATGCACCAAAACTAAAGCAAGCCACCCCTGCAAGAAATAAATGAATTCCAAAAATCTTCGGTAAATCCAAAGAAGGTTTTCCTGTACGTTCATCACAAAATATTTCTAGATCCCAATACACCCAATGCCAAATAGCGGCCAAAAAGCATAAGCCAGAAAACACAATATGTGCTCCGGCCACACCTTCGTAACTCCAAATACCCGGATTCGTTATAGTCCCTCCTGTGATACTCCAACCGCCCCATGAATTGGTTATTCCTAAACGAGTCATGAAGGGTATAACGAACATACCTTGTCTCCACATTGGATCAAGAACAGGATCAGAGGGATCAAAAACCGCTAATTCGTATAGAGCCATTGAACCGGCCCAACCAGCAACTAGAGCTGTATGCATTATATGAACAGAAAGCAAACGACCGGGATCATTCAATACGACGGTATGAACACGATACCAAGGCAAACCCATGGAAATACCCCTTTAGCAACGAAAAATAGACACGATGTAACTTTATTGCACTAAAAAAAAACTAGTAGGCGGCTATGGACCTACCCCTTTCCGGGGATTATCTCAGAGAAAGGATTACTATTTGGTCTATGATTTTAGTAATAATGGAAAAATTAGGTTCGTAGGAACAAAAAGAAGCAGATCTATTCTATACCCGATAAGTACCAATACGCAATGGTGAGTCGGAGTTGATCCCATTTTCTATGAGTGAATGCATACAGATTTGTTCATGATAAAAAAAAATACCTATTCGAAAGAATTTTACTTTATTCATTCTGTCTTCCTTTTTTATGAACTTATTCAATTTATATATAAAATATTATAAAAAAAGGTAAAATCTGATAAAGACAAATCTTATTTATTAAGACAATAAACCTGTGGTTACGCTTCCATATTAAAGTGAGCTATAGTACTTAATTATTTATTTTTCTTTCATTTTATGCCTATTGGTGTTCCACAAGTACCTTTTCGAAGTCCTGGAGAGGAAGATGCATCTTGGGTTGACGTATAGTGCGACTTGTCAGATATATTGGGTCATATGGGATTTCCCCGTTCTCTCCCCCGATCGAGATATCCTCTCTTTCGCCCAAGAAAGATTGATTTTATTTTCAATAATTTGGAGCGTGAAGTGTAATTAGATCTATTTTTTTTGAGGGGGTATACAGATTAATCTTATCAATTAGAAAAATTTATGGTTTACTTGGTTGGACCAATAAAATGAAGTATCGAGGCTCCGTTTAGAAAAAACCCAATTTTGAATATATGAATTCGATAATTACTACTTGTATCATATTTTAGTTATAAATAGCAGTGATCTAAAACTGCTAATCAATCGAGTCATATGATGAATGATGAATACGTTGAATATTTGCTATAAAAAACATAAAACTAATAAAAAAAAAAAGAAAAAGAAGTCGTAGCACAAAGACATAGTATTTAGGCATTTGTCCTATATGTGCAAATCAAAATCAGGCGTATCTTTACTCGGAGTATAGCATAAACCTAACAGAATTGAAGTGAAGAAGCCCATTCAGAAACAAGAAAATTACATCGTAATTTCAATTGAATTTCGATGAAAGAATACATCAATGAAAAGTTAGGTCAATAAATTGAATGGATTCTTTTTTTTTATAGTATAGATAAAGGAGCCAAAACGAATCTTTCTTGACAAAAGGAAAGGCCCGTTCATTAGAAGTTAAAAATATCCCGCTAAAGTAAAAAAGACTGGAATCTAAACATTGATTCTTTTTTTTTTTTCGAAATTTTTGTTGAACCGTATGCATCAAAAGGTGCATGTACGGTTCTTAAGGTATACAATTTGATCCTAATCAACCGACTTTATCGAGAAAGATTACTTTTTTTAGGCCAAGAGGTTGATAGCGAGATCTCAAATCAACTTATCGGTCTTATGGTATATCTCGGTATAGAGGATGATACCAAAGATCTGTATTTATTTATAAACTCTCCCGGCGGATGGGTAATACCCGGAGTAGCTATTTACGATACTATGCAATTTGTGCGACCTGATGTACAGACAATATGCATGGGATTAGGCGCCTCAATGGGATCTTTTATTCTAGTCGGTGGAGAAATTACCAAACGTCTAGCATTCCCTCACGCTTGGCGCCACTGCTTTTTTTAGTTCAATTTGAGACAAAAAATAAAACAAAACTATGCCTTCGCCATATAAAATATGAATATTAAGTAATAATAGCATGGCACTTTGAATTCGATAAGAGACCCTTTTTTATTCTTTTGTTTTTTCTAAATCCTGAAGATTATGTATCGAAACAGTAGTATGAGATAAAAGGAATTTCCTATTTTATTTGATCTATCGAGGGACCCCTCTTTTTTCAGCGTCACAAACTTTTTTGTTTTCACAACAGAAGACTCTTAACCATATTTCGGTTATGAAAGAATATTCAAATAAATAAATCATTTTTTTTTTTATTTATTTATTTGAATTACAAAAAAAAAAAATAAACTTTGGGATTGCTCAATAAAAGACGACAAATAATAAAGCAACGGAGCCATCATAGTATTTCAAAATAACTTCAAAATAAAAGGAAGGGTGGTTATTGGATCATTTACTTCTCTGGGTCTAAGAGATCCTATATTTTCTATTCCTTTGATGGAGGGTCAAAATGAATTCCATTGTGAAGCCGTATGCAATGCACAAAAGATGCCTGTACGGTTGTTTCAATTTATTTATTGTTTTTCTCTTTAACTCATCATGTGAGATAGAGAAACCATTTATTAAATCATCAGGGTAATGATCCATCAACCTGCTAGTTCTTTTTATGAGGCACAAACGGGAGAATTTATCTTGGAAGCGGAAGAACTACTGAAGTTGCGGGAAAGCATCACAAGAGTTTATGTACAAAGAACAGGCAAACCCTTATGGGTTATATCCGAAGACATGGAAAGGGATATTTTTATGTCAGCAACAGAAGCCCAAGCTCATGGAATTGTTGATCTTGTAGCCGTTGCCTAAAAAGGTATTTTTTGCAAATCCTCAATTTGAGATTTTATCTTCTTACTGGGTTTAATAGAATATTTTCTATTATCTATTAATTAATCTAGTATTATTAATACTATTAATTAGGAATATAGAATCTAGAACTAATTCATAATCATCCGGTTAGGATCGATCTAAACCAATTCATTATGTATATGATTCAACATGCCAACTATTAAACAACTTATTAGAAACACAAGACAGCCAATCAAAAATGTCACCAAATCCCCCGCCCTTGGCGGATGTCCTCAGCGTCGAGGAACATGTACTAGGGTGTATGTGCGACTCGTTCAGATCATAGACTGGCACAAAAGAAAGGAAAGTATTTTTCCAGTATCCATGATCAATACCAGTGAATGAATAGGATAGAATGGAAGAGCTACATTCAATATCTAAAAAAAAAGATTTCTTGTACGCTTTATTGATTGTGTATCAAATTGATGGTTTATATTGGTGCAAATCCAATCACCCCGTTTTCAATTTAAGATGAGAAAGAATTCCCCATTGGTAATAAATGCTTATCCATTACGCGGAGGAAATCCTATTTAACAGAAGGATTATATTATACCCTTCTTCTTGCAAAAACGGACTAAGAGGGTTAGCTACCCGGCGAATCTTCATAATTAAATACCGTTACTGCATAGGTAAATCTCATTGTGAAAGAAGGATAATTCATGGGTAGAGCCAAATAACGTGAACTGTACAAGTTAACAATAGAAAAGAACGAGCTCCGGTGTATAGAGAGGACCTCACCGTTTAAGACCTAACCATAGAAACGATGGAAACCACTATTTCTTTATCCATTTCTTTTTTTTTTTTTTACGTTTACTATCTTTTTTTGATACTTAGTATCAAAATATCAATAAAAATTTTTATTATGAGATGAAATGTCTGCCCCCCCCCAAAAAAAAAATAGTGGTCGGGAAGGTTATAGTAGCAAAAGCCATTGGAATTTTTTTTTTATACATTGGAAAAATCCGTTTTGTTATTAATAGACTAGGAAAGGAATAACTGAAAGAAAAGAAATCAATTAGTTATTCATCAAAGTTTTTTTTTTATTCAATGACCAGAATTAAACGAGGATATATAACTCGGAGACGTAGAACAAAAATTCGTTTATTTGCATCAAGTTTTCGAGGGGCTCATTCAAGACTTACCAGAACTATTACTCAACAGAAAATAAGAGCTTTGGTTTCATCCTATCGGGATAGAGTTAGGAAAAAAAGGGATTTTCGTCATTTATGGATTGCTCGAATAAATGCAGTAGTTCGAGACGGTAAAGTATACTATAATTATAGTAGATTAATGTACAATCTGTACAAGAAGCAGTTGCTTCTTAATCGTAAAATACTTGCACAAATCGCTATATTAAATAGGAATTGTCTTTATATGATTTCAAATGAGATTCGAAAATAAGAAGAGTGGGGAGAATCCGTCGGAATAGTTTAAATGGAGTTCCCTGCAGAATGAACGCCGGGAAGGTAGAGTAGAAATTAGTATGATAAATATCATCAAATTGTCAAAATGAACAAAGATGCTCAATAAAAAAAAAAGATGGATTCTGATTCCCTGATTCTTTTTTGTTATTCTTACAACACTAAAATCAAATCTGGGTTCTCGTATTTTTTGAACAAAGCATCAATCCTATTTTGAGCGTTTAGATTTGAATTTGGATTCAATTGAAAGGTAAGCTTATTTATTTCTAGTTCTAAGACCAATAGTTCTAGCGATTGCCTCGTTTCTTTCAAATTGTTTTTCATTATTAAGAAAAGGTAACAAAGATAAAATACGAGCTTGTTTTATAGCAATAGTAATTAATCGTTGCTGTTTTAAAGTCAATCTATTTACTCGTCTCGATAATATTTTTCCTTGTTCACTAATAAATCGACTAATTAAACTCATATTTCTATAATCAATTCGATCCCCCGATTGAATCGGGGGCAAACGCCTACGAAAAGATCGTTTTGATTTAAGAAGTAGTCGCTTTGATTTATCCATGGTTTGTTTATTCCTTATCCCGAAAATCCTATTTCAATCGGATCAAAACAACCAATTTAGAATTAAGAAATAGGATTTCTTTTTTTTTTTTGAATAGAAAATCTATTTTCTATATGTCATTTTTAATTTTCCTTGGAATGGAAGGGTTACACGCAGACGGATCTATTTCTTTATCTCCCCATGAATCGTATGTTTGTAACAACAGGGACAGAATTTTCTGAATTCCAATCGACTAGGTGTATTGCGTCGATTCTTTTGAGTAATATATCTGGAAATCCCCGTCGATTCTTTATTAGAAATGTTTCGAACACAACTAGTACATTCCAAAATAACCGTTACTCGGGCATCTTTACCCTTGGCCATGAACCTCCTTTGTATTTTTGATTTACGCAACTATTTCATTTTTAGATCCAAAACAAAATGACGAAAATAAAAAAGGAACGAAAAAAGCAGAAGTTGCTAAAACAATGAAAGATTTCGTTGCAATAATATTATAGTAATAATAAGTAATACAAGGATTTCAAAATTGAGAATCGCAGTACAGTATTTCATTTTTCATTTCAGTATCTGGTATTATATTTTTGTGCTAGCCATCCAATTTTTATTTCCGTTATCACTCGTTTATTAATTGAATTGGAACCTAGACCCGGGTCCGGGTTTGACTGAGGTTGAATCCACTTTTATTCTTTCTCTTTTCTTTTTATAACTTATTTTTTATTCTAATAACAAAAAAAGAAGGATAAGGGGAGAGGATTAGTCACAGATATTTGATTGTAGCTCTAATCTTCTTCACCCCTTCCCGGGTTAACAACTAGAATGGGTTAATCACTAGAATGAAAAAAAGGGGAATATCAACGCATCTGGGAATAAACGATTGATCTCTATCAATAGACCCGCTAAAGATCCGAACCAGAGAGTACTTACTACTGGTGCCACGGAGAGATATGTTTTTAGATCTCTCATTTTAAAAACTCCTTCTTTATTTTTTATAGTAATTTGTACTACATAATGGTAATACATATATGATCAGATGTCTATATAGTTCCGCTTATATTGTGCACGAACTCTCTAATTGAAATTGAAATCTACAACAATTCGGTAAATATTTTTTTTCTAAAAAAAAAAGAATATGTCCCTTTCCGCCTCAACATTAGCTAAAAATATTGATTTTTTTTATGGAGGGTTTCATAGTTATTTCATGCGTATATAATTCTTTTTATTATTATATGGTATGTATGTTATATGATATGAAACAAAAAAAAGAAGAAATGGCAATAGAATTTGTTTATATAAAATTAGGAAATAAAAAAAAATGTTGGAAAACAAGACAGGGATTCTCTACAATGACACTGTAGACCAATTGAAAGGGATGTAGCGCAGTTTGGTAGCGCGTTTGTTTTGGGTACAAAATGTCACGGGTTCAAATCCTGTCATCCCTACTACCTATTACTTTTTCTTCTGAAGAGTAAAAAGGAATCAATTGAGATCGATTACAATTCAACATAAATAATGAATCTTTTCTTTCATTTTATCATATACTATATGATAGTATATACATGCAAGATATATTAGGATTACTTTTCTTTTATTGAAAATAACGCGCTCTTAGTTCAGTTCGGTAGAACGTGGGTCTCCAAAACCCGATGTCGTAGGTTCAAATCCTACAGAGCGTGATTGCATTCTTTTTATTGGTAGGTCAAAATTGTACTGAAATAATTGAACAGCAAGCTGAATTTGACCCCCTATGAGTTCAAGCAAGTAGGAGGTCAAGCAAAAAAATAGATGTTAATTAATCAAAGGTCCAACTGGTCACCACGTCTGTATTGTAAATATGCAGTTACAAATAATCCAGCCAAAGTAATAGGAATTAGACCTAATACGATTCCAAATAGAAAAACTTCAATCATTTCAATTTATTTGCACCAGAAGAAAAAAAGGAGAGGTAATATCGATCCTTAAATATTAATATGTATTGTCCATGAATCTCAATGATCAATAATTGGAAATTGACAAGATAACGAACTCTAGAATATATAAAATATATGGAATACCCCACAAATCCTTCTTTTTATGGATTGTACAGTGAATTAATTTCAAATAAGTCGTATCTTGCTCAGACCGATAAATAGA